TCGCAATATACTAGACCTTCTAATTCCTTAAGGGGTTTATCTAAAAGATTCGCGATATAACTAGGAAGGCGTTTCAAATACCACACATGAGTTACTGGACATGCGAGTTTGATGTATCCCATTTGATATCTTCGTATCCGAGAATCAACAAATTCCACCCCACATTCTTCACAAAATTTCGGGTCCTCTTTTTCCGCTCCGATCACTCGATAATTTCCACAGGCACAAATTCCACTTTTTATGGGTCCAGAGATTCTTTCACAAAACAATCCATCTTTTTCCGGTTTATTGGTTTTATAATGAAAAGTATAGGGCTTTGTCACCTCTCCAACTATCTCCCCATTTGGTAGGATTTTGTTGGCCCAAGCCCTTATTTGTTGAGGAGACACTAATCCAATTCGAAGTTGTTGATGTTTATACCGGTCGATCATAGAATAGAAATTCTGATTCATTCGGATCAAACTTCCTTCCGATTAATCTTAAAATTCTTTTCAGATACAAGGAAATGGTTCAGTTCCAGAGCCAAAGATCGTAGTTCTCGAACGAGTAATCGAAAAGATTCTGGGGCATCCTCAGGATTAGGTACTGTTCCTCCAATGATCGTAGCACCAAGTAATTCTTGACGAGCTCTAATATGATCAGATTTATAAGTAAGCATCTCTTGTAAAATATGAGCAACACCAAATCCTTCTAGAGCCCAAACTTCCATTTCCCCTACTCGTTGCCCCCCTTGCTTAGCCCTTCCTCTAAGGGGTTGTTGTGTAACAAGTGCGTAATGCCCACTCGAACGTCCATGGATTTTATCATCAACTTGATGAATTAATTTTAGGATATAGGACTTGCCTATTAGAACAGGTTGTTCAAAAGGATCTCCTGTTCTTCCATCAAATATTCTGCTTTTTCCCGGAAACTCGGGTTCAAATACCCATGGGTTTTTTGTTTGCTTACTGGCTTCATATAATTCGGAAAACACTAGTTTTCTCGAAGCCTCTTGCTCATATCTCTCATCAAAAGGTGCTATTCTATAATGTCTCTTTAGTATATCCCCTGCTAACCCGAGCGAACATTCAAATATCTGTCCTACATTCATTCGTGAGGGTACTCCTAATGGATTGAAGACCATATCAACAGGTGTTCCATCTTGCAAGTAGGGCATATCTTGTCTAGACAAAATTTTCGAAATGATACCTTTATTCCCATGTCTTCCAGCTACTTTATCACCCACTTTGATTTCACGTTTCTGTAAAATATATACACGAATCTTTTCTGGATTATAGCTGGAACCCGTCTTTTTCTGGATCCATCTCACATCAATAACTCGACCTCTTCCGCCTATAGGTAGTTTTAGAGAAGTTTCTTTTGAAGTGGATACCTGAATGCCAAGTATGGCTCGTAATAATCTATCCTCGGGGGCATACGAGGATTCATTCGCTGTCTGAGGTGTTAATTTACCTATTAAAATATCGCCGGTTTCTATCCAAGATCCCAGCATTACAATTCCATTTCTGTCTAAATTTCGGAGTAAATGAGCCTCTAAATGGGGTATTTCCTTAGTAATTCTTTCGGGACCTTGACTTGTCACATGAGTCTGAATTTCATATTTCCGTATGTGAAAAGAAGTATAAATATCTTCACACACTAGACGTTCGCTAATTAGTACTGCGTCTTCAAAATTGTAACCTTCCCATGGCATATAAGCGACTAATACGTTTTTTCCTAAAGCGAGTTCCCCACCAACTGTAGCCGCCCCGTCTGCTAAAATTTGTCCCTTTTTTATACATTTACCCTGCTGAACCTGAGGTTTTTGATGCATACAAGTATTTTTGTTGGAACGTTGATACATAACTAATGGAATGCTTATAGTGTCCCCATTACTTGATAAAATGATCTTGTGAGTATCAGTATAAATGATCTTTCCTTCGCGTTCAGCTATAACAGACACTCCCGAATCTAGAGCCGTTTGGCGTTCCAGCCCAGTTCCAACAATGCACTTCTCGGATCGAGAAAGAGGAACTGCTTGGCGCTGCATATTAGAACTCATTAAAGCCCGATTCGCATCATTATGCTCAATAAACGGAATGAGGGAAGCTCCAATAGAAAAATATTGGAAAGGAAAAATACTTCTAAAACGAATCTGTTCCCATGCAATAGTCAAAAATTCTTGACGGTATCGAGCCGGAACAACTTGTTCCTCTTGAACACCCCGATTCAGGGCCAAAGAATTTCCTGCGGCTACCATATAATATTCATCTCTATTTGGTGATAAATAAATTATCTGTGCCTCTTTTGATCTCTCAGACATTTCATAAAGCGGACTCTCTATAGATCCCCAAGGACCAATCCTCACATGAATAGCTAAAGATCCAATAAGTCCAACATTGATTCCTTCAGACGTGTCAATTGGGCAAATACGCCCATAGTGGCTCGGGTGGATATCTCGTATCCGAAAGCTAGCAGTTCGTCCCGTCAATCCTCCAGGACCCAAATAACTCAATTTTCGCCCATGAACAATTTGTGTCAATGGATTAGTTCGATCCAAAACTTGAGATAAAGGGTGTAGGCCAAAAAAGGATTCATAAGTGGTTGTTAATGAAGTTGAAGTTACCAAATTTTGAGGAGTCGGTATCAATTTATGTCGGATTGCTCCACATATAGTTCCTCGAATCGAATTTTCTAAACGAACAAGAGCCAATCCGAATTGATCTTGTAACAGATCTGCTACAGAACGAATACGTTTATTTTTCAAGTGATTCATATCGTCAAATGTACCCATTCCAAATTTAATTCCGATCAAATGATCCGCAGCAGCCAATAGATCTCGTGGTAATAAAAATGTATTGTTCTGAGGTATATCAAGATTCAGTCTCCGGTTCATATTTCGTCGACCAATCCTTCCTAATTCACATTTTTGTTGAAAAAATTTCTTTTGTAATTCCTTACATAAGGACTCAGAAAATACCGGATCCCCACCGACACAAGCAAATTGTTGATAAAACTCCAAAATAGCATTTTCTTTGGATCCAATCTTTTTTTTCTCCTTATCATTCGAGAAAGACAAGAAAATTTCAGGGTAACAAACATTATCTAGAATTTCTCTTAGATTTGAACCCATAGCTGATGATAAAACTAGAATAGATATTTTTTGTTTCCTACTTACACGTGCCCATATCCTTGTTCTTCTATCAATTTCTAATTCTGATCTTCCTCCCCAATCTGATATTATAGTGCTGGTATAAACAGCATTTCCGTTATGATCCAATTCTGAACGATAGTAAATACCGGGACTTTGCAATATTTGATTGATCACAATTCTGTATATTCCATTTACTATAGAGGTTCCCAGGGAATTCATTAGAGGAATATTTCCAATAAAAACAGTTTGTTGTTGCATATCCCTACCGGTTTTCCAAATTATTCCCGCAGGGACATATAATTCAGAAGAATATGTGAGTGATTCATACACAGCATCTCTTTCCTTTATCAGGGGCTCCACCAATTGATACCTTTCCACAAATAATTGAAATTCCATTTCTTGATCTCTATCTTCAATTTTTGGAAACTTATGAAATTCTTCCGTTAAACCCTGATTAATGAACCTACGAAATCCCTCAAATTGTATCTGACTAAATCCAGGTATTGTGGACATTCCCTCATTTCCATTCCGAAGCATCTTAATCTTAAAGTTTCCTATTTATTTTTATTGAAAAAATTCAATTATTGATTCACTATTCATTGACCCATATGGATCGACCTAGCAATACAATAATAGAATGTATATTCTGTTTACTGAATCACATAAAATTTTAGGCAACTCCATATATCTATTTCAAACGTATGAACGGAGATGGAACGGCGGAATAAAGAACATTTTTTGGGCAGGTTCAAATTTTTGACGGGTTAAATTGATAAAATATTTCTGAAAAAAAAATTCTGTTACTTACACTTATGGAGCCTTGTTCAAAATTGGTACAACTTCTACCTAACGTATTAGTATGATATTACGATCCGACGGGATACCACAAAAAGGAATGATTGAGATTGAATCTCCTCTTTATATCTATATAAATGAAATAAAGACAGAATAATCAGAAGTAGTATAGAGTTTTGTTTTCCCTTTTTTAACACAAAAAATGGAATTTCATGTTCCAAAAAGAATTGGCGGATTTTTTTGGTAGGGAGGGAAATTTATAGAATACGCTTGAATTGTGTAACTTAATATAAATATATTAAAAAAAAATATTGTATTTATTAAGTACATGTTGATACGGCTATCTATCTATATATCACATCCTTTCTTTCAATTTCTGGAGCAACATTAACATGGATCACACTCCACCAAAATTCGTATTTTATATTCAATATTTCAATCTATTTATTCAATGAAAAATTGAAACATGAGAATTCTCTCTAGGGATATGTACATAAGAGAGAGGCCCGTCTCGGTATCTGGGTAACAATTTGTGTTTTGGGGTTTACATATACACATATATATTGTTATAATTGAAATAGAAAAGTATTTTTTATTGAAAAAAAAAATGAGATTAGTCATAAATCGGTCATAAATCAATTTTCTTTTCACTAATTTCAATTTAAAGACTAATTTAAAGTAAATTGTTAATGGTTCCAATTTGCCCTGAATTTTTCAGTCTGTCGCCAGAATTTGACTCTCAATAGAAAAGAAACGAGAAGGGAAATTATTAACTGATGTATATTTTGAGATATAATAAATCGAAGAAAATAATAGAAACCAGATAAAAAAAAAAAGAATGTGTTTTTGAGGATTAAGTACAACGGGATTCAAGATAAAAAAAAAGAGTTAGTAGTAGAAATAGAATATGGCTAATATTTTTAGCCATTTTATTTTGGATCAATTTGGCGGCATGGCCAAGTGGTAAGGCGGGGGACTGCAAATCCTTTATCCCCAGTTCAAATCCGGGTGTCGCCTGATCAACCAAAGATTTTTGATTTCTTATTCTGCCGATCTAATTCGATGAATTATTGCTCCGCAAGAAGTGGAGGCAAAGAACTAAGATCGGAAATCTAGATATACAAAGATTCCTAAGAGGCACCCCATTTTTACTACTAGAATAAAAGATTATATAAAAGACTAGCATATCAAAATCTCTTAAACAATTTTTAATTTTAAGTAGCGTCTCGTGATTCTGTTGGGTATTAAATTAGATTGGATACAATGATAGGAAAGAAATTTAGGGCTTGTAGAAAGGCACGAGGATACTTTGTATTTAAACTCACGAAAGGCTATGAGTGCTCAGACATAGAATCAGAATAGTTGGTCGACTCTTATAGTATAGAGTAAAGGTAAAAATTGAAAAAAAAAAAAGAATATATGTATGTAGTAATAGTGGCAGTGGGTTCTACTGATTCTTTCATAGAAAGACAGTAAGCTTAGATCAAATAGAAAATAGAGGTATCTGATATATAGTTGTGTATAGAAAAGGCGCGTGTATCATCTTGTACTTAATACTTCCTGATTCTACCGGAAATCTTAAAATATTGAATGAAACTTGTTACAAATGTATTCATTGAATTGATTTGGTTCATCAATAGTCTTAAGTCAGAATACTATTTTGACTCTGTGCCATTGATTCCACTATGATTATTAAATAATAATCGAATAATTCTTTCATAGAAATAAGGGACATAATTCACATGGATATAGTAAGTCTTGCTTGGGCCGCTTTAATGGTCGTCTTTACATTTTCTCTTTCACTTGTAGTATGGGGAAGGAGTGGACTCTAGTGCTGTGGACACTACTATTATGACACTATATATTTTTTTTCCACTGTAAGCGATTAGTGATTGTCCAAAGAGGCCCTACACATAATAAAATTAGATCTTTCTTCCGTTAGGCTATTTACATATCACACATTTCACATTTGTTTTAAACTTCTAGAAATTATACTTTTTTGACTCATGTTTTGTTTAAACATGAAAAACGGACAAGTTTACTATAACCCTTTTCCAAATCCGAAGAAGTTATCATATAACTACGCGGATCATCCATTAATTGTTCAATCAATGACTTCTTGAGATGAAAAAAAAAGAAATAGAATTAAAGTTTTATCTTATCTATTTTATCTTATCTATCTTATCTATTTTATCTTATCTATATGTACATCTACTATATACATATTGTAATTTTATCTATTATGAAGCCCATATTAATATTAGTATACAATACTAGCTAGCGTGGTAGAAAGAACTATATATTATAGTTCTTTCTACCACGCTAGCTTAGATACTTAAATAGCTACTTCTGTTCTGATTCCAGCTCAGCGCAATCATTTCATTTAAGACTTACAATTTGAATTCTTTTCTTTCATTTCTTGAATCATTGAATTGAATTGAACTGTTAAGAACTGATAATTCAAATTAATCATTTTGGCTAACTGTTTTTACATAGATAATAAGTAAAAAAGCAGTAGGAATTAGAATGAACAGCGCAGTAGCAATAAATGCGAGAATATTGACTTCCATAATCTAATCTTTTTTTTTCGCAATAACTTAACTCGGGATCTAATCCCATAGAGATGATAAATTTGATTCCTGTAAATTCAATGGGATAAATTGTATCTTGATGATACTGAATCAGATCAATATTATGAATAAAAATTTCTGATCTATCAAATCAATTTCTCGTTGAGAATTGAATAGTATAACATAAGGAGATCTTTTATCCATACAAAAAACCATTTTTGATTAGATCATAAATACCTATCATTAGGTTTTCATCCTTTTTCCACTTGTTCTTTTCTATAACCTAGCATCTTATCTTCCTTATACAATTCTTCTACTTATACATATACATAGGATTTTGTATATAGAATTATAAGATATTATATAACCGGTATTCTCTAGGGCATACAGAGAGACGAACAGTATAAGTATAAGTGAAAAAAAGGTAAGGTTAAGTCTAAAAAATCGACTATTCAAGCTTTACCTTTACTAAGAATAAGAAAAGAAAGGAGCCCTACTTGGTTTTGTTGGTCTTTTATTTTATGTTATTTTATTAGTATACTCTTTGTTTTGTTGGATTGGAATTGGAACGTATACATCAAAAATTCAATATAAAATTGGAATGAGAATGAAATAAATTGTTTCAAATCAGTAGTCGAGGCTAAAAAAAACTTAGATTTTGAAAAGATGTGCTTTAACCTAAAAGGTACTTTGCCGGAGAATTCACTTTTATGAAGATTTAGTTCATTGTATATCATATAATAAACAAAGCTATTTTGTGTCTGTACCCCCCAAAAATCTGAGCACTCTATTCCATTTCATTGATCAAGAGCAGAATGATTGAAAAAAAAAAAGAGTATTGGTATCTCTTAAACTTTAAATATTGAATATAGCAATAGTACCAATTGTACTAAATCTACATATATTTTTCCTTATCAATTAGTACTGGGGAAGAAAAGGAACTTCCCATATTTATCTGATGAGACATGCGAAACAAAAGAAATAATCTCCACGGTGTGAATTTGTTTGATTCCATTTTGCTCTTCGTCTTCCCTTTCGCAAAAATAGAGAAATGAATTTCTCTATTCATGAGATCCTAGTTCGGGACTGACGGGGCTCGAACCCGCAGCTTCCGCCTTGACAGGGCGGTGCTCTGACCAATTGAACTACAATCCCGGCGAGGTGTATAGCATACATATACTTAGGATTTCATAAGAATATTCTACTCGTCATGTTGGAACGTAACAGATATGCGAATGCTATATTGATATTATATCCACATAAACACGGGCTTTAGTGAAAGTGAGACAGATTATTAGTAACTAGTGATTTTTTATTTTATTGTTAAATAAAAATAATCAATCTTTCAATGAGATGAAAAAAAAAAGATAGAGAAAAATTTTTCTTTATTTCTCTACGAAGCAGGCATTACCCTTTCTTTTCTATTTCTATAGGATAAATTAATTATATCTTACTCATGGGACGGGGTGAATTCTTGGGCCGAGCTGGATTTGAACCAGCGTAGACAGTCGTCAACGAATTTACAGTCCGTCCCCATTAACCGCTCGGGCATCGACCCAGGAAGAATTCTTTATATGCTTATTGATAATCCATGATCAACTTCCTTTCGTAGTACCCTACCCCCAGGGGAAGTCGAATCCCCGCTGCCTCCTTGAAAGAGAGATGTCCTGAACCGCTAGACGATGGGGGCATATTCGCCCGACCGTCATCATACTATAATGATAGTATGAATAGTTTTTTGGAATTGTCAATATAATCTAATGGTATGGCTAGATTCGAACAGTCTTTTTATATTCTGATTCTATAGGATTTGAATTTGAATTGAACGTTTTTTTTTCTTCAATTTTAACTCATTGCTTCGTTTCTTGTTCAGATAAAATATGCCTATCATTATCTCACATTAAGTTAAAAAATTAAAAAACGAGAAAAATTTTATCCCTTTTCTAGGTAAATAGAATATAATTTTCCATTATTTCTCTTATGAGTCTACTGCATATATGTATATATGCAGTAGACTCATAAGAGAAAATGGCTAAGTCATGAATTGAGCAGGCCCTTTTAACTCAGTGGTAGAGTAACGCCATGGTAAGGCGTAAGTCATCGGTTCAAATCCGATAAAGGGCTTTTTTCATGAAACTCGGGTCTTTGTCTTCGTTTTTCATCGAAAAATACGGATATTTTTGATAATAAAAAAAAGGCAAACACTATTGTATTATTTATAATATAATGAGTTCTTATTATTTGATTTTGAGTTTTAATTAATAATTAAAAAATTAATAATTAAAAAGTTTGAACATTTAATTATTATTATATTGACTAATTGAACTTAGTGAGTAGGGGCTTCTAGCCTGTAGTGACATAATAGTCCTTTTTATATCTTATTATTATTTATTTAAATATTCCAGGAAACATAACATAAATATTCTAGATATCCAACCCCTATTTATTAATCACAAACTAAAATATTTCTACTTCCCTATTGTTCCCACCAAACCTACCATAAAAATGGTAACTAAAAAAAAAGGTAAGTGGACCTGACCCATTAAATCATGACTATATTGGCTATTCTGATATTTAAATTCGATATATATTAAATTGTAGAAAGCGGGTTTTTTATTTCCTTTTTTAGTTTCTTAGATCACAAAAGACAAGAATTTGTCGATATTCATGATTTGATTTTCTTGTTAATAGACGCTCTATAGGAATAAATCGCTATTCTTTTCCGATACATATAATATATATATATAAAAGATATTGAAAAATGGATTTTTCAATATCTTTCCTTGATTTCAAAATCTGATTCCCATATTGTTTTGTTGTTTTGTTTCAGCAATGCAAATAGAGAACGAAAGCGAGAAAGGGGCCTTCAGTTCCAGTTTATCATTAGTTCATTTAATATTTCATTTAGGGGCAAGGAAAAAAGAAAGTTTCCTTTTTTTGTTGGACTCGTTAAAAGATATATTCTGGAATCTGAGTTACAGGACAACTTAGGGTTCAAATGGTTATTGTAGTAAAGACTAGTCGAATTGCACTCATGGATTTACCTAGGTCGGTTTAGCAACCAATAGAAAAAAAAAAAGAATTCTTCTTTTTTTTTTTTCGAAACCCATTGTATTCTAAAGGGCATGGAACAACGAATCGTCCATACATAATTGAACTATCACGTGCCCTAAAAATGAGATGACGTGTTCGGAAATGGTTGAAGTAGTTGAATAGGAGGATCACTATGACTATAGCTCTTGGTAAAATTACCAAAGAAGAAAATGATTTATTTGATATTATGGATGACTGGTTACGGAGGGACCGTTTTGTTTTTGTAGGCTGGTCCGGTCTATTGCTCTTTCCTTGTGCTTATTTCGCTTTAGGGGGTTGGTTCACAGGTACAACTTTTGTAACTTCATGGTATACTCATGGATTGGCCAGTTCCTATTTGGAAGGTTGTAATTTCTTAACTGCTGCGGTTTCTACCCCTGCAAATAGTTTAGCACATTCTTTATTACTA